TGCCAGAATTTTCGATTTTGTGAGGATCAATCAAATAAGGTTTTCCTTAGAAAAAGATTCTATAAAAGCAATGATAAATAGATACGAATAGAGCAAGAAAAGAAGGAAATAAAAAAACATAGTATAGAAAAGATATCCAAAATGATATAGAAATCACTATCCTACCCTTAGTTTTTATTTCCTTAATTTAATTGAATTTCGTTTGATTAGGGCAAAGTTCCTTAAAAACCTCTGCCTTTTTTAAAATATCCTGAACAGTTCCTGTAGGCTGAGCGCCTTTTTCAAGGAAATAGAGAATAGCGGGAACGTTTAAATAAGTTTGATTCTTGATCGGATCATAAAAACCCACTTTCCGAAGATCTCTTCCTTCTCTTCGGGATCGAACATCAATTGCAACGATTCGATAGACGGCTCATCGGGATAGATGTAGATGAAAAAGAACCCCCCCCCCCTAGAACCGTATAGGAAGTTTTCTCCTCGTACGGCTCGAGAAAAAATGATTCGAAGTTTTGTCTATGGATAAAATTATAATAAATAGTAAAGGAATCCGTAAAAGAAATTAGCCTATAATTTAATTTAACTCATAGTCATTTTTATTTAGCTTCCTTCCTGAAAAAGAAAAAATCATTTGTACTCATAACTCAAGTTGAATAATTCTCAAATATCTTAAAGAAAAATCTTTAAGATATTTTTTTTTATTGAGTGGTCTTTAACCCCCCCCTTTTGTCTCCTTTAAAATCTATTTGGATTCTTTATTCGGATCCGTGAGACAATTGAAGTGGTGTTTCCTTGTTCTGGGATCCTTTATCTTTGTTTTAAATCATTGGGTTTAGACATTACTTCGGTGCTTCTTAATCCTTTCAAAATGGTAGCAACATACCCCTTTTGTGATTTCTTTCTATCAAAGAATCATACCGACGGTTGATTCGCGCGCGATACACTGTGGATCGAAAAAGTTTTAGCCGTTCCAACAATTTTTTTTTTTGAATTGAAAATTTGCTCGAATCGGATCCTTTCGATTTCTATATCGAAGATATACTTACGAAGTTGTTCCAATTTATTGATTGGCATTAACCCTAGATCGTTGCCCCTGAGAAATTAATCAATACTTTCTACTCGAGCTCCATCATGAACTATTTACATTACAACCCAATAAAAAAAGAAGGGTTCTAGTTCTAGTAGAATAGAACAAACGACGTCGAGCCAAGAGCACCTTCATTCCTATATAAAATGGTGGATGTAAGAATAAGAATCCACACCGGATCGTGTCCTTCAAGTCGCACGTTGCTTTCTACCACATCGTTTTAAACGAAGTTTTACCATAACATTCCTCTAATTTGGAACCAGTATGGAATTGATTCAATTATGGAATCATGAATAGTCATTGGTTCAGTCGGTACAGAGACATAGTAATTTAGATTTTTTCTTATCTACATAGAGAATAAAGATTTTTCTACATAGAGAATAAAGATTTTTCTGAAGAAATCTTAGCAAGACCTCGGCTTTTTTTGTATGAATGGAACATTTTTCTATAAATCTCTATCTAATCTAAAAAAAAAAAAAAAATATCTAACAGAAATATCCAGAAATCTAAATATAGAAATAACATAACTAATAGAAATAACACGAATAAAGAAATTCTATTTGACTCTGCCTCTTCAAGTGACTCAATAAGATAGACTGACCCATTTCCAACTTTCCAAAGATTGAACCCATAAGGAATCATTACAAATCTTGATAATTGAAAAAGTTTCCTACTTCTACATCATTATTTGAGTCAAGTTTTACAGTAAAGACTACATTTGATTATCATTATCATAAGAAAGAAAAATCTCTGTTTCTTTTCGAATCGAATTGTCAATGATTTAAAGCAAATAAGCTAAATAGATCGAACAATAAAAATAAATATCATTGTTAAATATTTAAATTTTAATATTTTAGGGATGCAAATTCTTTTTCACAAAAATAGAAAGACTATTGTCACTGAAATAGGATAACAATACATACCTATAGGCTAAGCACTTCCTCGTTTTATATGTATTTTCATATTTTGTTTAACCTGAGGTTAAGTAATATTTCTGCAACTGTGATCTATGTCCCATCTTATCTTTATCTGGATCACAAAAGGATTCAGTTCCATTTGCATGTCATTTAAACTCGATTTAGTTCAGTTTGTGAAAAACTGAGATATGATTCCGAAAAGAATCATTCAAAATCAAAAAAGAAAGAAGAATCATATTCTATCCAATATTAGACCTTGAAACAGAACCTTGTTGAACAAAAAAGCTGTATTCGGATACAATGGATATGCTCTGGGACGGAAGGATTCGAACCTCCGAATAGCGGGACCAAAACCCGTTGCCTTACCGCTTGGCTACGCCCCATTTATATTTTTATTGGATACTAATAAAGAATAATATTGGTATTAAGTGTTCGTCAATTCCAGTCCAACTATCTATAGAAAACCTTTATTCTTTATAGAATATATTATAGATTCGTGCTAGGATTTTGACATGTGTATATCTAGAATTCAACTGAATTTATTGATCATTACATATAATTCAATTAAGATATTGTATGAAAGTATGATTTTTTCTATTCTCCTTTGAGAATTGGAGGATTTTTGATTGAGCGGAAAAAGAAGGATTTTTTAGTCTACCTTACTTTCTTCATTTTTCCTTATATCAATAACTCAATCAAAATGCAATTATCTCGACGAACAAAATGTCTGTTATGCTTAATATCTTTAGTTTGATCTGTCTTAATTCTGCCCTTTATCCGAGTAGTCTTTTCTTCGCCAAATTGCCCGAAGCCTATGCTTTTTTGAATCCAATCGTAGATGTTATGCCAGTGATACCCCTGTTCTTTTTTCTTTTAGCCTTTGTTTGGCAAGCTGCTGTAAGTTTTCGATAAGATCTTTAATACTATCCTAGAAAATTCATGATTTATTCGAGAAAAATTATAACAATTGATAAGATGAAATAAGTCTGACAGTATGAACCTTCGATTTAAACATTGAAATTCTTGGATAGCCACGAGAAATCCGGCTCGCCCCATTTCCCGATTCTAATCCTTTTTCCGGCGAAAGACCTTATTAGATTAGGGTCCCTTACAATATATAATTGTGGGTATGAAAGTGATTTGTGGTAATCAAAGACTCTTATTACAAATTTTTACAAATTTCAACTTCATTTGAATTTCTGAACATTCTTTTCTATTTCTAGAATTCATTTCTTGGTGTCAAAATAGGATATGTGATATAAAAATGGAGGATCTATTATCTTTTCTCGTTTTTCTTTTTCAAAAAATGATCTTGGAGGTTGTGTAATGCTTACTCTCAAACTTTTCGTTTACACAGTAGTAATATTCTTTGTTTCTCTCTTCATCTTTGGATTCCTATCCAATGATCCAGGACGTAATCCTGGACGTGAAGAATAAAATAAAAATTTCGTTTTTATTGCTTGATTTTCCAATTTTCTTAAGATTTTATTTTATCTATTCCACACGTTTAACTAGGAAAAAAATAAAAAGGGGTTTGCGAAATTTCAAAGAAAAAAAATAGAAAGTCATCAACGGAAACGGAAAGAGAGGGATTCGAACCCTCGGTACGAATAACTCGTACAACGGATTAGCAATCCGCCGCTTTCGTCCACTCAGCCATCTCTCCCAATTGAAAAAGATAATTACTATGTTACATTACACATCAAGTAAGGATTAAAGAAAGTATTTCTTTCACATTCTTTATCGTTATTATATAATTAGCAATTCCATTTAGATGCTCGAAAGATCCAAATAGAAAGATAAATAAAGAAGACCTTCTTGCTTTTATTTTGTTCGAAGTGCCTTTTGGGCCTGGCCCGGTCAATACCCAGCCGGGCCTTTTTTTGTTCCAACGAATTCCCTTTATTTATAGGCAACATACTATAAATAAGATACCCAATTTGGTATCTGTGTAACAATTATACTATAAATAAGATACCCAATTTGGTATCTGTGTAACAATTTCCGTTTTGGGGTTTACATATACTTATCATTTTTGTTATAATGGAAATTGAGAAGGATTTTTGATTCAAAAGAATCAATACTGATTAAGTATGTATCAATTTGTATTTTCTTATGTCATTAGGCAAACCAAATTTTAGATTCAAATCCAAGAATCATTCAGGAATTCTCAGTCAACGAATAGTTAATGGTTCCCATTTGTCATAAATTTTGGCTTTTTTGAATGAAAATATACATTTGATTTTTCAATAGAAAAGTGAGGGGAAGTTTTTCGGCATTGTGTGTTTTGAGATACTATACAATCAATCGAAGGGGTGGATCAAATACAATCAAAAGAGCAAAAAGGGTTTCTTTTATAATATTTTATAAATTTAGAAAAAGGATTAAAAAAAGGATGCAAGATGCAAGTACAATAAACTAAAGTTTAGTAATCCAACCCAAAAAGGGAAATTTTTCTCCTATTGTGTATCGTTTTGGCGGCATGGCCGAGTGGTAAGGCGGGGGACTGCAAATCCTTTTTCCCCAGTTCAAATCCGGGTGCCGCCTCATCAACAAACGAATCGAAATCTCTTATTCTGTTCTGCTGATATAACTCACCCAAATTTTCCCCAGCAGAACAGAATAAGGGGACTGTTGATACTTGGTTGATTCTAAACATCTATTCTGGGGATTTTGTAAAAGATTGGAAATCTTTGAATCTCAAATTCAAAGAAAAATTCTAATGGTTGAAGCAAGACTTACCGATTCCCTTCTACTGCTAATGTAATGTCTACTGATTGGGTCTTGAATTCCATTGGATAGTCGGCGAATAATTCAACTACTAGTTGTGGAAAGTCCTTTCTATACTGTAATCTACATATATAGACTCGCGAGAATCTCTGAGTGTTCAGGCATTCAATCACTATTAGATTGATAGATTGAGATTGGATGGATAATTTACTTTTTTATAGAAAAAGTATAGAAAAAGTGCAAAAAAAAAATTATTTTTTTTTTTTGAAACCCCCCGTCAAGAGTATAATATACTATCTCCCAACTGCTTCAGAGAGACAATCGGGAAAGGGTACGGATTAGATCAAATAGGAAATCAAAGTATGTAATAGATAGCAATTTCTCTATTTTTACTTATGAAGGGCAACAAAAAAAGGAATGGGCCCTCTTATTTTATTACTACATGTTTCATTAGTAACATTCCTTTGTTGTGTTTAGTCTTTCCCGATTAGAAATCATATAGGAATTTTTTAGAAATGGATTTATTTGATTGGTTCATCAATAGTGTTCGGCCAGAATCCCTTTTTGACTCTGGACCATTGATTCTACTATTATTAGTGAGCAATAATGGAATAATTCTATCATAGAGATAAGGGACATAATTCACATGGATATAGTAAGTCTCGCTTGGGCTGCTTTAATGGTAGTCTTTACATTTTCCCTTTCACTCGTAGTATGGGGAAGAAGTGGACTTTAGAAGCACTCCTAATTTAGTTGAGGAATGAAACGCTATCAATTGTTTTATAGATCGTTCTGCAACGCATTTTTTTATTTGAATTGAAATAATTTTCAAATAAAAATATCTTCATTTCGAAATTCCATTGGATTCTAGTGGAGAAATGTATTCTATAACAGTAAAACGCTTATTTCAGATTGATCGGAATAAATAGATGTATCAAAGAAATAGAATTGGGTCCTACGTCAATTCTATATATGGATTAATAACTACATATATTGAAGATAGAAGCTAATATAGTAAACCAACTTTATTAGAAAGTCAAGTACAACTTTATCCACTACAATAAGACTAATAGAGAGTATGGTAAGAAAGAAATTTTTTTTCTTACTTACCATACTCTCGGATCTCATAGAATACCGCCCATTATAGCCTCATTTAAGACGCAAAAAGAGAATCCTTTTCATTTAATTTCTTCAACTATTGATAAGAACTCAGAAGTCAAGTTTCATTTAAAGTAATTAATCATTTTGACTGACTGTTTTTACGTAAATGATAAGTAGAAAAGCAGTAGGAACTAAAATGAACAGTGCAGTAGCAATAAATGCAAGAATATTTACTTCCATAATCTCATCGTTTTTTTTTTATTTCACAATAACTCGGGATTTAATCCCATAGAGATGATAAATCTTTCACCTGTCAATTCAATGAATGCATTACCTATCGATGATCTTGAATCGGATCAATATGATGAATAACAATATCTGAGCTATTAAATTAATTCGTCGTCGAGAATTGAATAGTATAACATACGAAGATCTTTTATCCATACCGAATCCAAGATTGGATTCCCAGCCCAATTCAAAATTCCTTTATTTATCCTTCTTTTCTGTTCTTTCTTTTCTATAACCTACCTTAGGTCTTCCTTGTAGAACCATCAAATGAAGTATCATCTAACCACCCGTCTGTTTCCATTAACTACAAAACCCCAACAAACAATACAAGCGAAGTGGAAAAAGAGAGGAATTAGGTTCTAAATTTTAATGATCCAATTTTCTTTGGAAGACAAAGAAGTATGATAAAGATGAGTCGCGGGAGAAAAGATGGAATATTCTATCAACTTCACTATTTTAGTTATTTTCATTTCATTTTAGTTTAGGGTTTGTTCTTTCTTCGACAGAATCCTGAAAAAAAGAGGAGAAACCCCTTCGGAATTCAATTATGCTCTCTGTCCCTTCTTTCACAGAAAATGGAGAGGCGAATTGATGTACTTATTGGATCCGTCGGGACTGACGGGGCTCGAACCCGCAACGTCCGCCTTGACAGGGCGGTGCTCTTGCCTATTGAACTACAATCCCAGGGAAATAAGAAGGAATCTAGCAGAAAATTTAAATTTGGATTCTTTTTGATTCTCTCGTATCAGGTATTTCTTAAGAACAAGAGGGTTCTACCATCTGATAGTAGATTGGCGAATTGTTGGGCCGAGCTGGATTTGAACCAGCGTAGACATATTGTCAACGAATTTACAGTCCGTCCCCATTAACCACTCGGGCATCGACCCAACGCCTAATTCATTTTAGACGTTCCATAATCAACTTCCTTTCGTCTCTCAGGCGGACTTGACAAATCAATTTAACTTGATATAAAATGCCATTTTTATGGTCTTGGTCCACCCCCAGAGGGAGTTGAACCCTCGTTATCTCCGTGAAAGAGAGAAGTCGTAACCACTGGACCATAGGGGCCTATGGCCACCTTTATTCATAAAGAAACTAGAAATAATAGGTGCAGAAGACCGGCCACCTTTAGGAAATCAAAAAACACTAGACAATACAAATACAAACAAAATAGGTAATAAGAAAAATACCATAGGTAATAAGGCCGAGGGCCACCTTTAGTAGATGAATAGGATATGAATCAAACCGAAAAACTTTAACTATTCTGGGGGTTAATGGTAATCAAACTTTACCATTAAACTATACAATCTTGAAACTTGAAAGAGAGAAAGACGAGAAAGACCAATGAAATCAAGTTTCTGAATCAAACCGAAAAACAAT